AAAGTATCGATTGGTGGTATAAAGATATATTTGGATTAGTACAATTGTTGGTAGCATTATATTCAGAATTCCAAGACATATCGGCTTTTTTTTTTCGATTGTTCATAATGGAATATGTACAGAGAATATCGCAGGGTTCTTGGTAGCACATACACAAATGGAATTCATTTATTATAATGACCAAAATTCAAAATAAAGGGAATCGAATTCCCCCCATGAGCTATGTTTCCAAATGAAATTATCTCTGTTTATGCTTATGATTTTGGGTAACCTCAATTAGTAAATTTACTAATTTAAATTTGAAAAATCTATTTCATTCAAATTGCACACTGAATTATATATATATATGTGTCCTAGTCCTAATATAATAATCTGAGGAAAGAGGATAAAAGAAAGATAAAGATCGTCCCACAATCACACCTTTCTTCGAGAAGGAATGAATTTAGTGAAGAAATGCATAAAGTTTCGTCCCTATTTATTATATTTTCGGAGTCTCATCGACATCAAAAACGCTACTATAATGGTAAAATATTAGATACTTTCGACTCGGACTCATTTTTCTCTTTGTCTTCAAAGAAAATTAGATCATTATAAAAAAAGAGTTTAGAACTGAACTTCTTTCTTTTTCCATTTCACCTCTATTGTTTATTTTGGTTTGTGGCTAATGGAAGTGGAAGGGTCGTTCGAGAAGTATCATCTCATCGGATAATGATACACGAAAGGCGTAGGATAGTTTATCGAAAAGAAAAAACGGAACAGTAAATAAATGATTGGATCAAGAATCCCATTTTTCATTTGATTCGGTGTGGATAAAAGATCTTTTTATGGTATACTATTCAATTCTCGACGATGAATTTATTTGATAGCTCAACTATTGTTATTTATGATATTGATTTGATTCAATACCATCGAGAGGGAGTTCATCCATTGAATTGACAGGTAAAAGATTTATCATCTCTATGGGATTAAATCCCGAGTTATTGTGAAATTAAAATAAAAAAAAACGATTAGATTATGGAAGTAAATATTCTTGCATTTATTGCTACTGCATTGTTCGTTCTCGTGCCTACTGCTTTTCTACTTATCATTTACGTAAAAACAGTCAGCCAAAATCAAAGTAAAAATGATTAATAAATTTGACCGAAACTTGACTTCTGACGAAAAGGATTCAAATTCCGCGTCTTAAATGAAATGCGCGGACTAGAATCGTCAGTATTCTATGCGATCCGATAGTATATGGTAGAAAGAAATATATGAATCTTTCTTTCTACCATACCTTTCTCGTAGTTTTCTTGTAGTGTAAAAAAAGTTCTACAGTGTATAAAATACTGTAGTAAAGTTGTACTCTAATAATAATACAAACTTAATCTACAATACTACAATAGGATGGATCTTCCTATATATAGATATCAATTCCATATATGGAATGTATCTAATTCTATTTCTTTGCTACATCTATTTGTTCCAATTGAAAGAAAATTTTGTTCTAATTCTTACTATTTCTTTGTCTTTCGTATTTTTTTCAATATGAATCTCCATATCTATCGAAAAAGTAAGATCAATGAAGGAAGTTTTATTAAAAAAATCAAGTCGTTTTTTTTTTAGTTTAGCATTTTAAAGAGGTAAAAGAGATAATTAATTGAGTCACTAACAGGAGTTCTGGAGTTCTATGGGAATCCAATTTCAAAAATAAGAAAACAAGCGGTAAATGGCCAATATGAAACTCTCCTAAGGCAAAATACATAGTTTTTTGTTAGACAATTTATATTGTTTCTCAGAACAAGTGTCTAGACACTTACCGGAACGGTTCCTTCTTTGAACAGTAAAACAAATAAAAATGAGATCTTCCTCATTGTCTATCTATAATTCTATGAAGAGCCTATCGTTGAAATCAAAAATTTAGAAAGAATTAGTGGGAATGATTGAAAGAGTATTATTTATATAATACATTAATTCCACTCGAATCCAATGGACTTTCAAAATAAATATATTTTTATTTAAAATCGTTAAAAAAAACTTTTCAGAATGATCTATAAAACAATTGATAGAGTTTTTTTCCTCGACTCAATTAAAAAATAGTACCTCTAGAGTCCACTCCTTCCCCATACTACGAGTGAAAGAGAAAATGTAAAGACTACCATTAAAGCAGCCCAAGCGAGACTTACTATATCCATGTGAATTATGTCCCCTATTTCTATGAATATGAAGGAATTATTCTATTATTACTCACTAATAATAGTGGAATCAATGGTGCAGAGTCAAAAATATATTCTGACCCAACACTATTGATGAATCAATCAACGAAATAGATTTGTATTTATAAAAAATTTCAATTATCTATTCAATAGAATATTGATTCAATGCCTGAGCATTCAGAGACTCTCGTGAGTCCGTATCGAAATTCCGCCCCTTCCATCACTATAATCTTTCCTTGCATCTAGACTTCAGGGATTTAGAATTTTTTACGAGCAACCTATACCTGATGCTTACTTCGAATCAA